TGATTAATTATATTAGAGTATTTAGTGTCGAGCCTCTTTTTGGGGGTTTTTGGTAGGGACTTTTAGGTAAGTGGTAAGTTGCGGTTAAAAAAACCGATGCATATATATATATATATATAATGGGATGCCAATTTATACCTCAACTCGTTGGTTTACACGTTCTTGAGTCCTCCTTGGTTTCGGGGTTTGACAAGGATAACAGGATTCGCTGAGCGTAGGGGGTAAGGGGGTTTGTCGCGCAAAAACCAAAGGGGGCACTATGTAAGGATAAGTTGAACTAGAGACAGATATATTATGCACTTGAGATAAAAGTATGTAATTCTTAAATTATGTCTTACGATAATTAATATATATTGTCACATACAAGGAAGATGTTCAACCTTGATTTAACATTTGAGCCTGCACTCTGAAATGCCAGATGAAAGGAAACCAATAAAAGATACCCTATGCATATAAAAGAATGCTCGGCATGGGGGGTAATGAAATGTATGTACTACACCATTAATCAGATGCCAGTATAATTATCCGAGGGTGGAATATTACAGTTATGTCCCTGAAATAGGAACCAGATGCCAGTAATAGTTCATATTGTGCAACCCTCACAATTATTGTCCTTGATTCTATCATGCATGATATATCTTTATATAAACTGGTTGGTGGTTTCTTACTACATTAATATGCTCGAGTGGGATTATAGTTGATTATTTCAAGGAAAAATTTGAGGACAAATTTTTTGGGGGTTAATATATTACTCAAGTTCAAATAATAGAATTTATGAGTCTTAATGATATGCTTTATGCCCACCTTAATATTATGTACCTGCTTTATGGTTAAAATAGTGAGTTGGTGATAATACATATATGTACTAATGCATTAATGTAATATTATGCATAATATGTACTATACCATAAAGGGAGTGCCACCTCCCCAGAAAATAGTTTAGTTTAGAATTCTGGCTTTGGGAGCCAGGGGTGAGAGTTAAAATCTCTCTTTTCTGGGCGCTAGGGAGGAATTTAACCTCCGATCTTCGGATTACAAGACCGATGCTTTTAGGCTAAGCTACTAGGGCAAGCTCATTTTAGTGCTTTATTTTCTAACCATCCTGCTAGTGGCATGAAAATGAGGAACAGTGCGAAATATAGGACGGATGCGATTTGTCCAATAATGATGAAGGGATGTTCTACTGGTATGCCTCCAATTCATGTTAGGATAATTATGTCCGCTACTAGGGTTCAGAATAGGAATTGGGTGATTGGGCGGAATGTTAGTCCTCGTTGTTTTGAGGTGTGTAGTAGTGGTACTACTATTAATACTAGAATGGAGAATAGGAGTGCAAGGACCCCTCCGAGTTTGTTTGGAATTGATCGTAGGATGGCGTAGGCAAATAGGAAGTATCATTCTGGTTGGATGTGGGGTGGTGTAACTAGAGGGTTTGCGGGGGTGAAGTTTTCTGGGTCTCCTAGTAGGTTAGGGGAGAATAGTGCTAGTAGTGTAAGAGCTAGGAGTATAATTACGAACCCAAGGAGGTCTTTGTATGAGAAGTATGGGTGGAAAGAGACTTTGTCTGCGTCTGAGTTTAGCCCGATCGGGTTGTTTGATCCTGTTTCGTGGAGGAACAGTAGGTGGATGATGGTTACGGCGGCAATAACAAATGGTAGTAGGAAGTGGAATGCGAAGAATCGTGTTAGTGTTGCATTGTCTACTGAGAATCCACCTCAGATTCATTGGACTAATATGTCTCCTATGTATGGTACGGCAGATAGGAGGTTTGTGATTACTGTGGCGCCTCAAAAGGATATTTGTCCCCATGGAAGAACATAGCCAACAAAGGCTGTTATCATGACTAGTAGAAGAAGGACTACACCAATGTTTCAGGTTTCTTTGTAAAGGTATGATCCGTAGTATAGGCCTCGGGCGATGTGTATGTAAATGCAAATGAAGAAGAATGATGCTCCGTTGGCGTGTACATTACGGATTAGTCAGCCGTAATTTACGTCTCGGCAGATGTGGGTAACAGATGAGAATGCGGTTGAAATGTCTGAGGTGTAGTGTATGGCTAGGAATAGGCCGGTTAAAATTTGGGTAATTAAGCATAGTCCTAGGAGGGATCCAAAGTTTCATCATGCTGAGATGTTGGATGGTGTTGGTAGGTCAACTAGTGCGTCGTTAGCGATTTTAATGAGAGGGTGTGTTTTTCGTAGGCTTGCCATTAGTGGTTCTTGTAGTTGAATAACAACGGTGGTTCTTCAAGTCATTGGTCTCGGTTAAAGTCTGAGCAAGAATTATGACCTATTTTATGTTTTTGTTATTAATAGCTTTGGTTGTGGGCTTAGTTGCTGTTGCTTCTAATCCTACGCCTTATTTTGCTGCTCTTGGTTTAGTGGTTGCAGCTGGGGTTGGGTGTGGGGTTTTGGTTGGTCATGGAGGTTCTTTTTTATCTTTGGTTCTTTTCTTGATTTATTTAGGAGGGATGCTTGTGGTTTTTGCTTATTCGGCAGCTTTGGCCGCCGAGCCTTTCCCGGAAGCTTGGGGGAGTCGTTCTGTGTTGGGTTATGTTTTAGTTTATTTGTTAGGAGTTGGTTTAGTGGCGGGGGTTTTTTGAGGAGGCTGATATGAAGGTTCATGGGTAGTTGTAGATGGGTTAAAGGAATTTTCTGTTTTACGTGGGGATATTAGTGGGGTAGCTGTAATATATTCGTCTGGTGGGGGTATATTGGTTATTTGTGCTTGGGTATTGCTTTTAACCTTACTTGTCGTGTTGGAGCTTACTCGGGGTCTGAGTCGTGGAGCTCTTCGTGCGGTTTAAAGGAGGACGGGGATGGTGGCCAGGATTAGAGTTAGGAGGAAGATGGTTAGGTATGTTTTGATCATTCCTCGTGTGATGTCATTTGTAATTTTTGCTATGGCTATTTGTGTTAGTGCTAAACCTTTTGGCCCAACGGTTTCGAGTCATGTTTTGTCTAGTTGGGTGGCGGCTGATTGTCCTAGAGTGAGTTTAAGTTTTGGAATAAGTCGGTGGATAATTATAGGGTAGAATCCTAATATGTTTGAGAAGTGGTGTGTGGAAATTATTGGGGTGATTTTTACTTGTTTACTTGTTAAATTGGCTAGTTCTATGGCTACTAGCAAGCCTGCAATTGTTACTATGAGGGCTGCTATTTTTAAAGTGATTGATATTGTTATGATTGGTGTTTTTATTGGTGGGAAATTTTGTGTAATAATGAGTCCTGCAATAATGCTTCCTCAGGCAAGTCGTTTGATGGAGTTAATTACTAGTGGGTTGTTTTCGTTGATTGGGGATAGGGGCAGGAATCGTGGGGTTCCCATAATTACAAAGTATACTAGTCGAAAACTGTATACTGCGGTGAATGATGTAGCGATTAGTGTTAGGGTTAGGGCTCAGGCGTTTAGGTAGGAGGTGTTTAGGGCTTCAATAATTGCGTCCTTTGAGAAGAACCCTGCTAGGAAGGGGGTTCCTGTTAAGGCTAGGCTGCCAATTGTGAAATAGGTTGAGGTGGCGGGCATAATGTTGAATAGGCCTCCTATTTTTCGGATGTCTTGTTCGTCATTTAGGCTGTGAATGATTGACCCTGAACACAGGAAGAGTATTGCTTTGAAGAAGGCATGGGTGCAAATGTGGAGGAATGCTAGTTGTGGTTGGTTTAGTCCGATTGTGACTATTATTAACCCTAGTTGGCTGGATGTTGAGAAGGCTACAATTTTTTTGATGTCGTTTTGGGTTAGGGCGCAGGTGGCTGTGAATAGTGAGGTTAATGCTCCGAGGCAGAGGCAGGTTGTTAGGGCTAGTTGATTATTTTCTATGAGGGGGTGAAGGCGGATTAGTAGGAAAATTCCTGCGACGACTATAGTACTTGAATGGAGTAGGGCGGATACTGGTGTAGGGCCCTCCATGGCGGACGGGAGTCATGGGTGGAGGCCAAATTGGGCTGATTTTCCTGTTGCTGCTAGGGCAAGTCCTATTAGGGGAATTGTTATATCAAAGTTTTTTGACAGGGCAAAGATTTGTTGAATTTCTCAGGAATTAAGGTTTATTGCTAGTCAGGCTATAGTTATAATTAGTCCAATGTCTCCTACTCGGTTATAAATAACAGCTTGGAGAGCCGCGGTGTTGGCGTCTGCTCGTCCATGTCATCATCCGATGAGTAGGAATGATATGATGCCTACGCCTTCTCAGCCGATAAATAGTTGGAATATGTTGTTGGCTGTAACTAGGATAATTATGGCTACTAGGAATGTGAGTAAGTATTTGAAGAATCGGTCAATGTTGGGGTCGGAGTGTATATATCACAGTGCAAATTCTAAAATTGATCAGGTGACGTATAGGGCGATTGGGACGAAGATTAGGGAGTAGTGGTCAAATTTGAAACTGATGTTTACGTCAAATGCTTGGGTGTTTATTCATTGTCAGTTCGTAATAATGCCTTCTGTTTTTAGGTTTAGGAAAATTATAAGGGGTAGGAGGCTGACGAAGAATGCAGAGCTAACGGCAATTTTGGTTATACCTGCTATGTTGGAGTCTTGCTGGTTGGGGTTTAATGTGGTGAGTAGGGGATAAACTAAGATAAAAAAGATTAGAAGGAGTGATGAGTGTATAATTAGTGTCATTTTAGCTTCCACTTGGATTTGCACCAAGAGTTTTTGGTTCCTAAGACCAACGGATGAACTGTTATCCTTTGAAAGCGCAAGGAAGCCACGGATTTTAACCATGGAACGTAAGGATTAGCAGTGCTTACTATTTTCTGTTCTTCCTTGGTGAGTAAGGGGATTTTAACCCCTGTTTTTAGAATCACAATCTAATGTTTTAGTTAAACTATACTTACAATAGCATCATCCTCATATGAGTTCCGGTTTTGTTACTAAGAGGATAACAGGGATTAGGTGTAGAGTTATTAGTAGGTGTTCTCGGGTGTGGAATGGTTGAAGGCCTATAATATGGTTTGGTGTTGGGCCCCGTTGTGACATGAGGAACATGTATAGGGAGTAGCCAGCTGTGATTAGTGTTCCCAGGCCAGTGAGTAAAATTGTTCAGGGGGATCAATTAAATAATGTTGTGATGATTATAAGTTCTCCTATTAGGTTGGGTAGGGGCGGGAGTGCTAAGTTAGCTAGATTTGCGATAAACCATCATACTGCAGTTAGTGGGAAAATTACTTGTAAACCTCGGGCGAGAATTATTGTTCGGCTATGGGTTCGTTCATAGGCTGTGTTGGCTAAGCAGAAAAGTGCCGAGGATACTAGTCCGTGAGCAATTATTAGGATGATTGCCCCTGAGAATCCTCATGGGGTTTGAATTAGGATTCCTCCTGCTACTAATCCTATGTGGCTGACGGATGAGTAAGCGATTAGTGATTTTAGGTCTGTTTGTCGGAGGCAAATTGATCCGGTTATAATGATTCCTCAGAGGGCTAGAATAATAAATGGGTAGGCTAGTTCTTTTGATAGGGGGTCTAGTATTACTATTATACGTATTATTCCGTATCCCCCAAGTTTTAGTAATACTGCTGCTAGTACTATTGACCCTGCTACGGGGGCTTCTACGTGTGCTTTTGGTAATCACAGGTGGACACCATATAGCGGTATTTTGACTAGGAATGCGATTAGGCAGCCAGCTCATCAAAACATGTGACCTCAAGAGTTGAGTTGTAGGGGTTGTGAATATTGTAGTACAAGTATTGATAGTGTACCTGTGGATTGTTGAAGAAGGAGTAGGGCGACTAAAAGCGGAAGGGATCCTGCTAGAGTATAAAATAAGAAGTAGGTTCCTGCGTTAAGGCGTTCGGTTTGATTCCCTCAGCGGGTGATAATAATGAGGGTTGGAATGAGTGTGGCTTCAAATATAATGTAGAATATAATGATTTCTGTGGCACCGAATGCTATGATCAGAAAAGTTTGTAGTGAGGCGAGGAGTGTGATGTATAGGCGTTGCCGGCTAATTGGTTCGGGATTAATATGGTTTTGGCTGGCTAGAATTATAAGTGGGAGTAGTCAGCATGTTAGGACTAATAGGGGGGTTGATAGTGGGTCTGTGGCCAGGTATATGTTGGAGGAAGTTCACCCAGTTTCGGATGTTCATTTCAGTCATGTTAGGCTGATGGAGGCAATTAAGAGGCTGTGCGCAGTTGTAGTTGTCCACAGTCATTTAGGGGAGGTTAATCAAATTGTTGGAAATAATATGATTGTAGGGATTAGTACTTTTAGCATTGTAGGAGATTAAGGTTTTGTAGTCGGTCGGTTCCGTGAGTGCGAGCGGTAGCAACTAAAAGTGCTAAGCCGGTGCTAGCTTCACAGGCAGAAAAGGCCAGTAGTAGTATAGGGGCTGTTGAGAATCCTGTGGATTCAAATTGTAATGCTCATAGGGCTAGTGCAATGAATAGGGATAGTATTATTCCTTCTAAGCATAGTAGCGCGGAGAGTAGGTGGGTTCGGTGGAATGCTAGTCCCATTAGACCTAAAATGAATGCTGAGCTAAAGCTGAAATGTACGGGTGTCATAAGGGGGTCATGGAATTAAACCATGATTTTCTGAGCCGAAATCAGAGGTCTTGTTTTGGACTAACTCCCTATTCTGCTCATTCTAGGCCGCCTTGTGTTCATTCATAAATTAGTCCTAGAGTTAATAAAATTAGAACTGTTGTGGCCCAGAAGAATGTTCCGGTGGGGTTGTGGAGTTGGTCTCCTCAGGGCAGTGGGAGGAGGAGGGCAATTTCTAGATCGAAGAGTAGGAATAGGATTGCTACTAGGAAGAAGCGTAGGGAAAATGGTAGTCGGGCAGATCCTAGTGGATCAAACCCGCATTCGTATGGTGATAGTTTTTCTGCGTCTGGGCTTATTTGTGGTAGTCAAAAGGACACGGTTGCTAAAATTAGGGATAGGGCCACGGTAATGGTTAGAATAGTTATAATTAGATTCATTATCTTTCCTTGGGGTTTAACCAAGACTGTGTGATTGGAAGTCACTTGTACTAACTTTAATACTAGAAAGATTATGAGCCTCATCAATAGATGGATACGTAGAGGAACAGTCATACTACGTCGACAAAATGTCAGTATCAGGCAGCGGCTTCAAAGCCAAAATGGTGTTCAGATGTAAAGTGGTATTGGATTTGGCGAAGAAGGCATACTGCTAGGAAGGTTGATCCAATAATAACATGGAGACCATGGAATCCTGTGGCTACGAAGAATGTTGAGCCGTAAACCCCATCTGCGATTGTGAAGGGTGCTTCATAGTATTCCATGGCTTGGAGGGCGGTGAAGTAGAGTCCTAGTAAAATGGTTAATGCTAAGGATTGAATAGCTTGTTTTCGTTCTCCTTCTATAATGCTGTGATGAGCTCATGTTACTGTGACACCTGATGCTAGTAGAACGGCTGTATTAAGGAGTGGCACTTCGAAGGGATCTAGTGGTGTAATTCCTGTGGGAGGTCAGCATCCTCCTAATTCTGGTGTTGGTGCTAGGCTTGAGTGGTAGAAGGCTCAGAAAAATCCTAGGAAGAAGAATACTTCAGAGGTGATAAATAGGATTATTCCATATCGTAGCCCTTTTTGTACAGGTGGTGTGTGGTGGCCTTGGAAGGTCCCTTCTCGGATAATGTCACGTCATCATTGATATATGGTAAGAAGTAGAAGAACTAGTCCTAGAGTTATTAATGTTGTTGAGTGGAAGTGGAATCAGATTGCTAAGCCGGATGTTATCAGGAGGGCGGCGATAGCTCCGGTTAGTGGTCATGGGCTTGGATCAACTATATGATAGGCATGTGCTTGGTGGGCCATTAAACGTTTTCTTGTAGATACAGGCTTAGAAGAAGTACGAATACATAAGCTTGGATTATTGCTACTGCAACTTCTAGTAATGTGAGGAGGAAGAGTACGGCAGCGGTTAGGATTGCTACTGTTGGTATTATTGGTAGGAGAACAAATACAGCTGTGGCGATGAGTTGGATTAACAGGTGACCTGCGGTTAGATTGGCTGTTAGTCGGACTCCCAGGGCTAATGGGCGGATAAATAAGCTAATTGTTTCGATGATAATTAGTACTGGGATCAGTGGGATGGGTGTCCCTTCTGGTAGTAGGTGTCCCAGGGCAACTGTTGGTTGATTTCGTATCCCAATAATTACAGTAGCGAGTCATAGGGGCACGGCAAATCCTATATTGAGTGATAGTTGTGTTGTGGGTGTGAAGGTATATGGCAGTAAGCCAAGCATATTAATTGTAATTAGGAAAATTATTAATGAGGCTAGTAGTAGTGCTCATTTATGTCCTCCTACATTTAGTGGTAGTATTAGTTGGTTAGTAAATCGGTTGATAAATCATCCTTGGATCGTGATGAGCCGGTTATTAATTCATCGAGCTGGTGGGGTTGGGTAAAGTACTCAGGGCAGTGCGATTGCGATAGCAATTAGGGGAATCCCTAGATATGATGGGCTTGCAAATTGGTCGAAAAAGCTTACTATCATGGTCAGTCTCAGGATTCAGTTTTGTGTTTTTCAGCACTTACTGGGGTTGGTTCATTTGGTGAAATATGGCTTAAGATTTTAGTTGGAATAATAGTTAAGAAAATTAGTCAAGAAAATACTAAAATTGCGAATCAAGGGCCGGGGTTTAATTGTGGCATTTCACTAGAGGTGGTCGGGAGTCACCAATCTTTGGCTTAAAAGGCCAACGCTTTGTCCAATATTTAGCTTCCTAGCGAGGCGTCTTCTAGTATTAATGAGGATCAGTTTTCGAAGTGTTCGAGAGGTACTGCTTCAACTACAATTGGTATAAAGCTGTGATTAGCTCCACAAATTTCAGAGCATTGTCCGTAAAACACCCCTGGGCGTGAGGCAATAAAGGCGGCTTGATTTAGTCGTCCTGGGACTGCGTCCATTTTTACGCCAAGGGATGGGACAGCTCAAGAATGTAGCACGTCTTCAGCAGATACTAGGACACGGACTGGGGATTCTATTGGAACAACTATTCGGTGGTCTGTTTCCAGGAGTCGGAATTGTCCGGGGGCAAGGTCTTGGGTTGGTACTATATAGGAGTCGAATCCTAGATTTTCATAGTCTGTATACTCGTAACTTCAGTATCATTGGTGTCCTATTGCTTTAATTGTCAGGTGAGGGTCGTTAATTTCGTCTATAAGGTACAGGATGCGTAGGGAGGGCAGGGCGATTAGTACTAAAATGACGGCTGGTAGAATGGTTCATACGATTTCGATTTCTTGGGAGTCTAGAATATATTTATTAGTAAGTTTAGTTGATACCATTGCAGTAATAATATATAACACTAAAGTGCTAATTAGGAGCACAATTATTAATGCGTGGTCGTGGAAGTGAAGAAGTTCTTCTATAACGGGTGATGCCGCGTCTTGAAATCCTAGTTGTGTTGGGTGTGCCATTAAGTCTTGGGGTTAAGACATGCAGGGATCTAACCTACGATTTCACCTTGACAAGGTGATGTAATTTACGTTTTACTAATGTCTTTAGAAGGAAGTGACAGAGTGGTTATGTGGCTGGCTTGAAACCAGCATATGGGGGTTCAATTCCTCCCTTTCTCGTTAATTTGATTGAATTTGAACGAATGCTGGTTCCTCGTATGTGTGATAAGGAGGAGGGCAGCCGTGAAGTCATTCTACATTTGTTGCTGTTAGTTCTACAGATAGTACTTCTCGTTTAGCGGCGAAGGCTTCTCATAGGATAAATAGGAACATGATTACTGCTACTAGGGAGATTAGCGATCCAATGGATGATACTGTATTTCACAGGGCGTAGGCATCTGGATAGTCGGAGTATCGCCGTGGCATACCGGCTAAGCCTAGGAAGTGTTGTGGGAAGAACGTGAGGTTAACTCCAATGAACATAACTCCAAAGTGGATTTTTGTTCAGGTGCTGTGGAGAGTGTACCCAGTTAATAGGGGGAATCAATGCACAAAGGCTGCTATAATAGCAAATACAGCACCCATTGATAGTACATAGTGGAAGTGTGCTACTACGTAGTAAGTGTCGTGAAGGACAATATCAAGTGATGAATTGGATAGGACGATCCCTGTGAGTCCCCCTACTGTGAATAGGAAAATAAACCCTAGGGCCCATAGTATTGGTGTCTCTCATTTAATGGATCCTCCATGGAGTGTGGCTAATCAGCTAAATACTTTTACACCTGTTGGAATTGCGATAATTATTGTTGCGGATGTAAAATATGCTCGAGTGTCTACGTCTATTCCAACAGTGAACATGTGGTGAGCTCACACAATAAACCCTAGTAGGCCGATGGCCATCATGGCTCAGACCATTCCTATGTAACCGAACGGTTCTTTTTTGCCTGAATAATAGGCTACAACATGGGAGATGATGCCGAATCCTGGGAGGATAAGAATATAAACTTCTGGGTGGCCGAAGAATCAGAATAAGTGTTGATAAAGGATTGGGTCTCCTCCTCCTGCCGGGTCAAAGAATGTGGTATTAAGATTTCGGTCTGTTAGGAGCATTGTAATTCCTGCGGCTAAAACAGGTAATGATAGAAGGAGCAATACGGCGGTTACAAGCACGGATCAGACGAACAGGGGTGTTTGGTATTGAGAGATGGCTGGGGGTTTCATGTTGATGGTTGTAGTAATAAAGTTGATTGCCCCTAGAATTGATGAAACACCTGCTAGGTGAAGTGAGAAAATCGTTAGGTCTACTGATGCTCCTGCGTGGGCTAAGTTCCCTGCAAGAGGTGGGTATACGGTTCATCCTGTTCCAGCTCCAGCTTCAACACCAGAAGAAGCTAGGAGTAGAAGGAATGATGGGGGTAGTAGTCAGAAGCTTATGTTATTTATTCGTGGGAATGCTATGTCTGGGGCTCCGATTATTAGTGGTACAAGTCAGTTTCCAAATCCTCCAATAAGGATAGGCATTACTATAAAGAAAATTATTACAAAGGCGTGGGCAGTGACGATAACGTTATAAATTTGGTCATCGCCTAGAAGCGACCCGGGTTGGCTAAGTTCGGCCCGAATGAGGAGGCTTAAGGCGGTTCCTACTATTCCGGCTCAGGCACCAAATACAAGATAAAGGGTGCCAATGTCTTTGTGGTTGGTAGAGAAGAATCAGCGCGTGATTGCCACAGGTAGGGTAGCCGAGTGCTTAGGCGGTGGGTTGTAGCCCCGAAGACAGAGGTTTGAGTCCTCTTCCTATCAGCTCCGTGGTGAAGAACACATTGGATTGCAAATCCGAAGACGCAGGTTAATACTCTGCCGGGGCTTTTCCCGCCTTACTGAGTTAAACGGCGGGAAAAGTAGATGGATGCTCGCTGGCTTGAGCGTTTAGCTGTTAACTAAAAGTTTGTAGGATCGAGGCCTTCCCATCTAGTAAGGCCTTAGCTTAATAAAAGTGTCTGATTTGCAATCAGGAGATGCAAGTTAATATCTTGTAGGCCTTAATCAGGGATTAGAAGATTTTCACTTCTACTTAAAGCTTTGAAGGCTTTTGGTCTAATGTTATCCTAAATCCCTAGGTGGTTAGTATTAGGATAGCTGGGGCTATTGGTAGGAGTCCGAGGGCGGCTGTGGTAAATAGGGCTAAGGGTAGAGAGGTTTGGGTTGTTTGGGTTCGTCAGGGGGTTGTTGAGTTAATCATGTTGGGGGAAATAGTCAGTGTTATTGCGTAGCATAGGCGTAGGTAGAAGTATAGACTAATTAGGGCGGTTAGGGCCATGGCTGTGGCAATAATTGGGAGGTCTTGTTTCGTTAGTTCTTGTAGAATTAGTCACTTTGGTATGAATCCTGTTAATGGTGGTAGGCCTCCTAGTGAGAGTAGGACTAGGGCAGTTGTTGATGTTAGGATAGGGCTTTTTGACCAGGTTGTTGCGAGTGTGCTGATTTTAGTTGTTAGTGATATTTTTAGGGTCAGGAATGCTGCGGAGGTTATGATAATGTATGTTCCTAGTGCAATCAGGGTAAGTTGTGGGGCGTACTGGATCACAATAATTATTCATCCTATGTGTGCGATTGAAGAGTAGGCTAGGATTTTTCGTAGTTGGGTTTGATTTAATCCTCCTCATCCTCCAACTAATGTGGATGAAATTCCTAATAGTGTTAGTAGCAGTGGGTCAATGGTTTGTGCTGTTTGGATAATAAGTGCGAATGGGGCGAGTTTTTGTCAGGTAGATAGGATGAGTCCTGTTAGCAGGTCTAATCCTTGTAGAACTTCTGGTATTCAGAAGTGTATTGGTGCAAGTCCAATTTTAAGTGCTAAGGCAGCTATAAATATTGTGCTGGCGATGGGGTTCGACAGGTCATTGATGCTTCATTCTCCTGTTATTCAGGCATTTGTTGTGCTTGCGAACAGGATTATTGCCGCGGCAGTGGCTTGGGTTAAGAAGTATTTTGTAGTTGCTTCTACTGCACGAGGGTGGTGATGTTGTGCTATTAGGGGGGTGATTGCTAGCGTATTAATTTCTAGGCCCATTCAAGCTAGGAGTCAGTGAGAGCTAGCAAAGGTTAGGGTGGTTCCTAGCCCTAGGCTGGATAATAGGGTTGCGAGTACATATGGGTTCATTGGCGGAGGAGGGACTTTAACCGTCATGTTCGGGGTATGGGCCCGAAAGCTTTATTAGCTGACCCCGCCTTTAGAAAGTGGTGTAAAGGAAGCACCAAGAGTTTTGATCTCTTGAGTATGGGTTCAATTCCCTTCTTTCTAGGAACTGAGGGGATTTTAACCCCTGTAATTCACTCTATCAAAGTGGTCCTTAGGTGCTCAGGCACAGTTCCTTAATTATAGTTGTGGAGGGAGCCCTGCTAGTGCAATTGGTAGGGCAGTGTGTCATAGTACAAAGGCGAGTGTGAGGGGAAGGAAGTTTTTTCATACTAAGTGTATTAGTTGGTCATATCGGAATCGTGGGTACGAGGCTCGTACTCATAGGAATATAATAGAGAGTAGTGCGGCTTTAGTTATGAGATTAATTGTCGTAAGTTCTGGTACGCTTGGAATATGTGAGGCTCCTAAAAATAGGACGGCTGAGAGGGTATTTATTAGAAGGATGTTGGCGTATTCGGCTAGGAAGAAGAGTGCGAAGGGCCCTCCTGCATATTCTACGTTGAAGCCGGATACCAGTTCTGATTCTCCTTCTGTTAAGTCGAATGGTGCTCGGTTTGTTTCGGCTAATGTTGAGATATATCATATTGCGGCCAAAGGTCAGGCAGGGACGAGGAGTCAAATGCTTTCTTGGGTGATGTTAAATGTTTGTAGGGTATATCCTCCTGAGAAGATAATTACGGATAAGAGGATTAGTCCTAGGCTAACTTCATACGAAATTGTTTGGGCTACGGCCCGTAGGGCTCCGATTAATGCATATTTTGAATTTGATGCTCATCCTGACCCTAGGATTGAGTATACTGCAAGGCTTGATAGGGCTAGAATAAATAGGATTCCTAGGTTGAGGTCAGTTACTGGGTGGGGTATAGGTATTGGTGCTCATAAGGTTATGGCTAGGGTTAATGCAAGTACTGGGGCGGCTAGGAATAGGAATGGGGATGATGTGGATGGGCGGACGGGTTCTTTAATGAAGAGTTTTACTCCGTCGGCGATGGGTTGTAGTAGTCCGTAGGGGCCTACCACGTTTGGTCCTTTTCGTAGTTGCATGTATCCTAGTACTTTTCGTTCAATTAGTGTTAGGAAGGCTACTGCCAGAAGTACAGGTACAATATAGGCTAGAGGGTTGATTAGGTGAGTTATTAGGATGTTTAGCATAAACTGGGAAGAGGATTTGAACCTCTGGGTAAAAGGGCTTAGGCCTTTCGCAATTTACCATGCTCTGCCACCCCAGTATGTCCTTATTTTGGCCAGCTGGGATTTTGGCTCTCCCTTTATTTTATTTATTTGTTTTCATAAATTAGGGGTGGGGCGTGCTTTAAGTATGGGCCCCTCTTTTCCGATCCTTTCGTACTAGGAAAAGTAGCGTTACAGATAGAAACTGACCTGGATTGCTCCGGTCTGAACTCAGATCACGTAGGACTTTAATCGTTGAACAAACGAACCCTTAATAGCGGCTGCACCATTAGGATGTCCTGATCCAACATCGAGGTCGTAAACCCCCTCGTCGATATGGACTCTGGGAGAGGATTGCGCTGTTATCCCTAGGGTAACTTGGTTCGTTGATCGGCTATGTGTTAGCCGGATCATATTTGGTCAGATGTTCTGTGGCTTAGAGATGTCTCTCTTGGTTTTAGGAGGTTTTCCCAGTCCACCTGGAGGCTTTTCTTTCCTCCGTGGTCGCCCCAACCGAAGGTAAAATCTCATGGTCCACAAGGTTTTTGCTTTTTATTGAGTTGCTTGACGTGGTTGAGTTTTGTACCTTAAGCTCCAAAGGGTCTTCTCGTCTTGTAGTATTATACCCGCTTCTGCACGGGTAGATCAATTTCACTGACTTGAAAGGGGAGACAGTTAAGCCCTCGTTTAGCCATTCATACAGGTCTCTATTTAAAAGACAAGTGATTGCGCTACCTTTGCACGGTCAAAATACCGCGGCCGTTGAACTTGTAGTCACTGGGCAGGCTGGACCTCCTATACTTGGTTGCGTTGCAGGAGGCGATGTTTTTGGTAAACAGGCGAGGCTTGTGTTTGCCGAGTTCCTTCCTTTTCTTTTAGTCTTTCCTTTAGGGCACTCCAGTGTGGGGGTAACGATAGCTTAGTTGTGGATTTTTCTTGGTTTTTTTGTAATTCACATTGCTCTCTTTGATTGAGTTCGTTAGTTGCCAATGGTTGGTCCGGTTTGGCTTACACTTGTGCTTGGAGAAGGGCGGGCCTTCTTGTTACTCATTTTAGCATAATCTCTTCCATGGGGGCATGGGTTGGCCTAATAGTACTTAGGGGAGTAAGATTTTTTATCGGGATAATAAACTTTTTTCTGTCTGAGCTTTAACGCTTTCTGTTTAGATGGCTGCTTTTAGGCCCACTAGAACAGTATGTTTTATGTATTATGATCTTTATCCTCCTGGAAAGGTTGTGTCCTTTGTTAAAGGGGCTGTACCCCCTTTAACTAACTCTCATGTGTTTCTCTTAAGTCTTATTTTGTTTGTGTGATTTGAGGTGCACGAGGCTGAACTTCTATTCATTTCTTAGGCAACCAGCTATCACCAGGTTCGGTAGGTCTGTCACTTCTACCCGGAGCTCTTCCCACTCTTTTGCCACAGAGACGGGTTGGCCCTTAATAGGCTGTCTCGGGGTAGCTCACCTGGTTTCGGGGTTTCAAACTAAAGGTCTCTTTGCTTGGGTGTACTGGCTAAATCATGATGCAAAAGGTACGAGGTTTAATCTTTGCTTTTTAGTGCTTATATGGGTTATTTCATTTCTCTTTCAGCTTTCCCTTGCGGTACTATTTCTATCGCTTTGTGGAACCTTTTCTGTCTCCCATACTCAGGTAAAAAAATGGTTTAGTTTTTGGTGTTAGGCTTATTTTGTTTTATTTATATTGTTTAGTTATTAAGTAGTTAAGCTAGCTGTTTGGCTCAGGGCGATCCAACTTGCATGGATGTCTTCTCGGTGTAAGTGAGATGCTTGACTAACTCAGCCACACCCTGGGTTTGATCCAAGTGCACCTTCCGGTACACTTACCGTGTTACGACTTGCCTCCCCTTGTCAGTGCTGTTGTATTATGTATTTTTGGTGCGTTTTGACAGGGGAGAGTGACGGGCGGTGTGTACGCGTCTCAGAGCCGGGTTCAAAGGGACACTCTATTTCCCTTTTACTACTAAATCCTCCTTTAAGCATTGTTTCATGGTGCATGTTCGTAATATTCTATATTAGAAAATGTAGCCCATTTCTTCCCACTTCATGCGCTACACCTCGACCTGACGTTTTGGGCTGTGCCCATTTTGCTTACTTTTATTACCTTCACAGGGTAAGCTGACGACGGCGGTATATAGGCTGGGGTGGCTAGAAGTGGTGAGGTTGAACGGGGGTTATCGGTTCTAGAACAGGCTCCTCTAGGGGGGTCTGAGACACCGTCAGGTCCTTTGGGTTTTAAGCTAATGCTCGTAGTACCCTGGCGGACATCTAATTGTAGCTGGATGTCTAAGTTTACGGCTGAGCATAGTGGGGTATCTAATCCCAGTTTGTTTCTCAGCTTTCGTGGGGTCAGGTGGGTTTATTAAAGTTACTTTCGTATTAGGGCTTCGGACTCCTAGAAGCGTATGACGGCCAAGGGGCCATTTGACTTTATTTTTGTTTATCCTTAACCACCCTTTACGCCGTTGTAATATCAACTAGGGCCTCTCGTCTAACCGCGGTGGCTGGCACGAGTTTTACCGGCCCTCTTAACACTAACTGAGTCAAGTTTTCACTTATGGCTTAATGTTTATCACTGCTGAATTCCCTTGGGGGTGTGGCTTGGCTAGGCGTCTTGGGCTAATGTTTGTGCCTGATGCCCGCTCCTCGTCCTCGGGTGGGGGGATTGAGGGCATATTCACTGGGTTGCGGAGACTTGCATGTGTAAGTTGAGTTAGAGCTGATAATAAGGTCGGGACCATGCCTTTGTGCATGCGGAGTTTTTTAGGACTCATCTTAGCATCTTCAGTGCTATGCTTTGTGTTAAGCTACGCTAGC